GAATAAGTCCTCCGGTCTAAGAACGACAACCTACGAAATCGGAAGGATCGCGGGATCCGGACGCGGCTGCGAGTGCAAAATAACAACACATACGGAGCTCATAAGCGGACTCCGTGTGAATGGCATTAATGGCACCGTGTAGACGGCATTAATGGAACCCCGCAGTCGGCATTTATTAGACTTAAACTTTGTCAAGAAACTTATAGGGACAACAAATGTAGTCGCAACAGTTTTGGCGGTATTTTTCCCTCCTAAAATTTGTTCGTCATGGAATCTATAGCGACAACTATGTTGTCACAACAAAAATAAGTCAAAGTCAAACATTAGTTTTTCTGTAGTGACAACACCGTTGTCGCTATAGAACACAAATGTTGTCAAAAAAAATCTGGGATATTTTTTTAGATCCCAATCCTTAGGATTGGGATATTTTTTTAGATCCTGTAGTTTCCCTGGATCGATACAGGTATCACAACTCTTTCTACCCATCCTGTATATTGTCCTTTTTGTTCCGTATTGTAATAGAAACTTAACTTATTAATTATTATTTTATTATTATTAGTTATTATTAGACGGGATTTTACGAAAAATTGTTCGTAGGAGAGAACAAATCTTTTTTTCAATACTGACATTCCTAGTTAATAATCCTAGTGATTGTATTTCTATGTTTATTTTGATAGAAAATACGAAATATTTAAATAAATGATTTTTCGTCGAATGACTATTCATCTATTGTATTTTAATGCAAATAGGGAGCAAGAAAACTCTATGAAAAGATGGTGGTTCAATTCGATGTTAGTTAAGAAGGAGTTCGAACACAGATGTAAGCTAAGTAAATCAACGGGCAGTCTTGGTCCTATTGAAAATGCCAGTGAAAGTAAAGATCCGAATAGAAATGATTTGGATAAAAACATTCAGAGTTGGGGTGGTCATGACAATTCCAGTAATGTTGATCTTTTTTTTGGCGTCAAGGACATTCGGAATTTCATCTCTGATGATACTTTTTTAGTTAAAGATAGTAATGGGGACAGTTATTCTATCTATTTTGATATTGAAAATAATATTTTTGAAATTGCCAATGATCATCCTTTTTGTAGTGAACTAGAAAGTTCTTTTTATCGGAATTCTAGTTCTCTGAATAATGGATCTAAGAGTAAGAATCCCCACCACGATCATTACATGGATGATACTCAGTATACTTGGAATAATCACATTAATAGTTGCATTGACAGTTATCTTCAGTCTCAAATCTGTCTTGATAGTTACATTGTAAGTGGTAGTGACAATTCCAGTAACAACTACATTTCTAGTTCCATTTGTGCTGAAAGTGGAAATAGTAATAAAAACGAGGATGCCAGAAGGAGTGATCAAACTATACGAGAAAGTTCTACTGATCTGGATGTAACTCAAAAATACAGACATTTGTGGGTTCAATGCGAAAATTGTTATGGATTAAATTATAAGAAATTTTTTAAATCAAAAATGAATCTTTGTGAACAATGTGGATATCATTTGAAAATGAGTAGTTCTGATAGAATCGAACTTTTGATCGATCCGGGTACTTGGGAGCCTATGGATGAAGATATGGTCTCTCTGGATCCCATTGAATTTCATTCCGAGGAAGAGCCTTATAAAAATCGTATCGATTCTTATCAAAGAAAGACAGGATTAACCGAGGCTATTCAAACAGGCATAGGGCAATTAAACGGTATTGCCGTAGCAATTGGGGTTATGGATTTTCAGTTTATGGGGGGTAGTATGGGATCCGTAGTCGGTGAGAAAATTACCCGTTTGATTGAATACGCTACTAAAGAATTTCTACCTCTTATTATAGTGTGTGCTTCCGGAGGAGCACGCATGCAAGAAGGAAGTTTGAGCTTGATGCAAATGGCTAAAATATCTTCTGCTTTATATGATTATCAATCAAATAAAAAGTTATTCTATGTACCAATCCTTTCATCTCCTACTACTGGTGGGGTGACAGCTAGTTTTGGTATGTTGGGGGATATTATTATTGCCGAACCCAATGCCTACATTGCCTTTGCGGGTAAAAGAGTAATTGAACAAACATTGAATAAAACAGTACCCGAAGGTTCACAAGCGGCTGAGTATTTATTCCAGAAGGGCTTATTCGATCTAATCGTACCACGTAATCCTTTAAAAAGCGTTCTGAGTGAGTTATTTGAACTCCACACTTTCTTTCCTTTGAATCAAAATTAGAACATTAATTATTTTGAGCAAACAAGTAATTAGTATATCGGAATCCAAGTCAAAATTAGACGAATGGGGTTTTCTTTGTTGACATAAGATCTAATTGTATAAAGAAGCAAAAGTCACAGAAAATCGAAAATCCGCCCCTTTTTCTATATTCCTGATTATTGATCAAGGTCTCTATCAACAAGATAAAAGAGGAAATTCTTATTTTCGTGAAATTAGGCAAATAAAAAAATATCTTCTTCTCGTCATATATAATTAAAATATAGAAAATATAGAATAGAATTTTTTATCTTTCTATTACGATAATCCTATTTTGACTAAGAATCCCTGCTGGATGGGATTCTAACAAACCCTTCAATCAATCAATCATCAATATCAATTATATATAAATTATATAATATAAATAGAATCTAATTCATTTTTAAGAGAGTTTTTGCTTAGTAAATGAAATTCGAAGACAAGAGCAAAAAAATGAAGAAAAAAAGATATCATCCATATCCTTTCAAATCTTTCATGTAGAAAGATGCAAAACTACATTCTATAACTCACTTAGCTAGATACTTATATCTTTATTTATTTAGAATTATCATTATCAAATTATAATAAGATATACTTTATATATAATAAGATAAGATATCTTTACTTTATATTATAAAATATAAAATAAAATCTAAATAATAATAACAGGTACAAATAGTAAATCGAGGTACCCATTCTATGACAAATCTTACCTTTCCCTCTGTTTTGGTCCCTTTAGTAGGCCTAGTATTTCCGGCAATCGCAATAGCTTCTTTATTTCTTCATATTCAAAAAAACAAAATTGTTTAGAGGCGAGGGCACAAAATCTCATCTATTTTTTTTTAACTGACGCTTGTATCATAACACAGATATCCATTTAGCAAAATTTGGTATATTTGGTATAAGTGGCTTCCGCCGAAAATCTCCCAAAAATGCTATATTCTATCTATTTTCAAATAGACCCAACTCGGCGGATGGCTGAACTGTAAAGTTGGTGTATCTATATACATGTGGCTATCTTTAGTGAGATCATACGAAGGGTATGTTATTAGTTTAGATCTAACCAATTTAATGAATTACTCCTAAAGGTTCACATCAAACTAGTGCTAGTTGATGCGAGTTACTTCGGAAACAAACGGACTAAAGTCAAATTCATTTGGGGTATTCTCTCAATTCCAAAAAAAGCAACTGGATCAAGTATGAGTTGTCGATCAGAACATATATGGATAGAACCTATAACGGGGGCTCGAAAAACAAGTAATTTCTGCTGGGCTGTTATCCTTTTTTTAGGTTCATTAGGATTCTTGTTGGTTGGAACCTCGAGTTATCTTGGTAGAAATTTGATATCTTTATTTCCGTCTCAGGAAATAGTTTTTTTTCCGCAAGGAATTGTGATGTCTTTCTATGGGATCGCGGGTCTTTTTATTAGCTCCTATTTGTGGTGCACAATTTCGTGGAATGTAGGTAGTGGTTATGATCGATTTGATAGAAAAGATGGAATAGTGTGTATCTTTCGTTGGGGATTTCCTGGAAAAAATCGTCGGGTCTTCCTCCGATTTCTTATAAAAGATATTCAGTCCGTCAGAATAGAAGTGAAAGAGGGTCTTTTTGCTCGTCGTGTCCTTTATATGGATATCAGAGGCCAGGGAGCCATTCCATTGACTCGTACTGATGAGAATTTTACTCCACGGGAAATGGAACAAAAAGCTGCTGAATTGGCCTATTTCTTGCGTGTACCAATTGAAGTTTTTTAATAAATGAAGCCGAGAAATGAATGCTTTCTCAGCAGGAGAGCAAAAAAAGAAAGAATCCCCTTTTTCTATAACATAACTTATAACTTAATTGAGGTTTCTTCAAAACATTCATTCGAGTCAAAGCAGACATATATGGAATAATAATAAAATAAAATTTTTCCGGGCATTTATCGAAAGGAGATATGTGCTTCGAATTCGACCAATTGAAATATAGGTAAACAATTTTTTTTATTTATTCATTCGAATTTTTCGTCTATTTCGGTATTTTTTTTCTAGATTCAAGGCCTAACCACGAAATCACAAATAAAAAAGAGTGAATAGATTCATAGGTTCGATAACTTGTAATAGAAGAGATGCATGAGAGAAATATTAGATTACATAGAGTCGACGAATGAGATGGGTTCATTAACAATTCACAGACGAAAAAATGGAAAAAAAGAAAGCATTCACTCCTCTTTTATATCTTGCATCTATAGTATTTTTGCCCTGGTGGATTTCTCTCTCATTTCAAAAAAGTCTGGAATCATGGGTTACTTATTGGTGGAATACTAGGCAATCCGAATTTTTTTTGAATGATATTGAAGAAAAGAGTATTCTAGAAAAATTCAGAGAATTGGAGGAACTCCTCTTCTTAGAGGAAATGATCAAGGAATACTCGGAGACACATCTACAAAACCTTCGTATAGGAATTCACAAAGAAACAATCCAATTAATCAAGATACACAACGAGGGTCGTATTCATACGATTTTGCACTTCTCGACAAATATAATCTGTTTCATTATTCTAAGCGGTTATTCTATTTTGGGTAATAAAGAACTTGTTATTCTTAACTCTTGGGCTCAGGAATTCCTATATAACTTAAGTGACACAATAAAAGCTTTTTCTCTTCTTTTATTAACTGATTTATGTATCGGATTTCATTCGCCCCATGGTTGGGAACTGCTGATTGGCTTTGTCTACAAGGATTTTGGATTTGTTCATAATGATCAAATAATATCTGGCCTTGTTTCCACTTTTCCAGTCATTCTAGATACAATTTTAAAATATTGGATTTTCCGTTATTTAAATCGCGTATCTCCGTCACTTGTAGTGATTTATCATTCAATGAATGACTGAAAAAATTATCTACCTAATCCAATTCCTATTAGAATGTTTCTTACTTTGCAGTTGTACAGAAGCAAAGCATTGAAAATCACTTTAGATTTCTACCCATCCCTGGGATTCATCCTATATTCCTATATATTAATCCAGTCACATCCTATATTCCTATATATTAATCCAGTCAATTTATTCCAGTAAATAACAGAATCGTGGATAGGAAACTCCATTAGTAACCTACCCCAATTTATTGTAGAAATTTTCGGGATCAATGGTTGGACCATGCAAACTAGAAATACTTTTTCTTGGATAAAGGAACAGATTACTCGATCTATTTCCATATCGCTAATGATATATATAATAACTCGTACATCCATTTCAAATGCATATCCCATTTTTGCACAGCAGGGTTATGAAAATCCACGAGAAGCGACTGGACGTATTGTATGCGCCAATTGCCATTTAGCTAGTAAACCAGTGGATATTGAGGTACCGCAAACGGTACTTCCTGATACTGTATTTGAAGCAGTTGTTCGAATTCCTTATGATATGCAAGTGAAACAAGTTCTTGCTAGTGGTAAAAAAGGGGGTTTGAATGTGGGGGCGGTTCTTATTTTACCAGAGGGTTTTGAATTAGCGCCTCCCGATCGTATTTCCCCCGAGATAAAAGAAAAGATGGGCAATCTGTCTTTTCAGAGCTATCGCCCCAACCAAAAAAATATTCTTGTCATAGGCCCTGTTCCTGGTCAGAAATATAGTGAAATCACCTTTCCTATTCTTTCCCCCGACCCCGCTACTAAGAAAGACATTCACTTCTTAAAATATCCTATATACGTAGGCGGAAACAGAGGAAGGGGGCAAATTTATCCTGACGGGAGCAAGAGTAACAATACTGTTTATAATGCTACAGCATCTGGTATAGTAAGTAAAATCCTACGAAAAGAAAAGGGGGGATACGAAATAACCATAGCGGAGGATGGACGTCAAGTGGTTGATATTATCCCTCCGGGGCCAGAACTTCTTGTTTCAGAAGGCGAATCTATCAAATTGGATCAACCATTGACAAGTAATCCTAATGTGGGCGGATTTGGTCAGGGAGATGCAGAAATAGTACTTCAAGATCCATTACGTGTACAAGGCCTTTTGTTCTTCTTCGCATCTGTTATTTTGGCACAAGTATTTTTGGTTCTTAAAAAGAAACAGTTCGAGAAGGTTCAATTATCCGAAATGAATTTCTAGACTCGCGAATTAATCGACATCAAGTTTGTAAAAAGAACCAAATTCTTTTTAGGAATTCTGATTATCTATAACTCTGATAAAAAATGAAATTGTAAAAAGCCTTTCGTTTATACTCTTTTTCTACGAGATGCCGGGAATTCCTTGTACCACATTCCTGCCCTAGTATGTAGATTGTGAAGAAGACTATTTGACTTGACCCCCTTACTTTGCTTTTTTTTATCAAAATTGGGGTGATCTTATTATGTTGCTATTGTCCTGTCATAAAATGCATTTAATTCTAATACATTTCACTTCGGCTAGATCCTAGCTAAAAGTAAACGCAAAATAGAATAGAACGTAGAACGGATAAATATAAGAACGGATAAATATAAACGAAGGGAACAAATATTTCTGGGAGGGGTTATTCGTCTTCCTAGTCTTCGACACAAGAAAAGGATTTTTCACACCCTTTTCTTGTGTCGAAATAATAATGATTCTTTATACTGTTCGTCAAACATTCCTAGTGTGAGTTTTTATTTTTTACAGACGTATCAGAACGTTTTTTAGAGTTATTACGTAATTTAATTTTTAATAATTAATTTAAATAATTATAATTAAAATAGAATTATTAATTTTAATTACATATACTATATATAAGATATAAGGGGAAATTTATTGAGTAAATATAACTTCTTCAATTAACTTATAAAAAAATCTTATACTTATTATTATTAAGAACTCAACGGGACCTTCTCCCTTAAATCAGACAAACAAAGAAGGGAATCCGTTGAGTTCTTACGCTTTCATGTCTACAACTCAATTCATCCGATTACTACAGGGATGAACCCAATCCGGAATATGAACCATAAAAGAAAACACCTACTAAACCGATCACAAGAATACCAGCTACAGTACCTATTATCCAAAGAGGAATTCTTCCAGTAGTATCGGCCATTTACCCCACTTCCCTCCACATTTCATCAAGTGGTCATGCTAGAGACATAAACAGTCATGGATAATTATGAGATGAGATCCTTCCGAATGGGCTAAGAGAGAGAATAGCTAAAATGATTAGTCTATTATTTTAGTTCTCTCTCGTTTTCTTAATTGAAGAAATAATTGGAAAATAAAACAGCAAGTACAAAAATGAGTAATAACCCCCAGTAGAGGCTGGTACGATTCAATTCAACATTTTGT